ACGGGCGTTGCGTTTGGTTCGAAAGGCATGGTTTTCAGTATGTCTCCAGATAGGCCCCCCACTAGTCCGGCTAGCTAGTGAGTGGTTCTTTCGGGCGGGAAGCAGGCCGGGCCCTACGAGCGGGCATCTCCCGCAACGCAAGCAGCATTGTTCGCCACCACCCGAGAAGCAAAAGATTATAGAGTCCAGGCTGAAAATACATGCATAGATAGTGGTCTAATGACAAGGCCGACGACGGAAGCTCGGGACGGAGCCGTATGATGCGGAAGTCTCACGTACGGTTCCCTGAGAAGGGAGTGGCTACCTACTGGAGCTTCGACCAATCACCACCGGTCAATTCCGCTTTGGGGCCACCCCTTACTCTACCATTATTATAGGGGTATGGGGTTCGAGACAAAGAAAGATCAAGGCAGCATATCAGCTTTTCCTTTATACTTTACTTGGATCTGTTTTTATGCTATTAGCTATTCTGTTGATTCTTTTCCAAACGGGAACCACCGATTTACAAATTTTATTAACCACAGAATTTAGTGAGCGGCGCCAAATCTTTCTATGGATTGCTTTTTTCGCCTCTTTCGCCGTCAAAGTGCCTATGGTACCAGTTCATATTTGGTTACCCGAAGCTCATGTAGAGGCACCTACGGCAGGATCCGTCATCTTGGCGGGAATTCTTTTAAAATTGGGAACCTACGGCTTTTTAAGATTTTCAATACCCATGTTTCCTGAAGCGACACTTTGTTTCACTCCTTTCATTTATACTTTAAGCGCGATTGCTATAATATATACTTCCTTGACCACTTTAAGACAGATCGATCTTAAGAAGATCATTGCTTACTCCTCAGTAGCTCATATGAATCTGGTGACTATTGGTATGTTTAGTCTGAACATACAGGGAATTGGAGGTAGCATTCTACTGATGTTAAGTCATGGACTGGTTTCTTCAGCCCTTTTTCTATGTGTTGGTGTTCTATATGACCGACATAAGACTCGACTTGTTAGATATTACGGAGGTTTAGTGAGCACCATGCCGAATTTCTCTACCATTTTCTTCTTTTTCACTTTGGCCAATATGAGTTTACCTGGTACTAGCAGCTTTATCGGGGAATTTCTCATCTTAGTAGGAGCTTTCCAAAGAAATAGCTTAGTAGCCACATTAGCAGCGCTTGGGATGATTTTAGGCGCGGCGTATTCCCTTTGGCTATATAATCGTGTGGTTTCCGGGAATTTAAAACCGGATTTCCTCCATAAATTCTCCGATCTAAATGGTAGAGAAGTTTTCATATTTATACCTTTTCTTGTTGGAGTTGTTTGGATGGGTGTTTACCCCAAAGTGTTCCCGGACTGCATGCATACATCCGTAAGTAACTTAGTGCAACATGGAAAATTTCATTGAGAGGAATCAGCAAAGAAAAGAAAAAGGGTCAACATCTTAATGTGTATTTGAGAGATTGTCCTCGGGCTGAGGAGTGCCCACATCTAAATAAAGTATGAAAAAAATTAGAAAAATAAGTGAGAACTTCTTTTTCATTTTGGCAAAAAAAAGAAAGCTAAATATAGGAATTTTTTTTTGGGGGGGGGGGTGGTCCACCGACAGGGGCAACTGCCAGCAATTGAAAGAAAGTTGCGAACAGACAAAATGAGGATGTTTGACACCTCGATTGTCCCGAAGCCCTCTCATGCGAATTAAATCAACTTAGTCAATGTTTTGTCCGGTTTTACTGAAGGCAAAAAGAGCCTGAAATTGTCCGGCACCTTCGCGCGCATATGTACATTCCGTCGTTAAAGTGCTCCTACCTTTCCTTTTCAAGGAGAAGCGGTTGAGAGCAATCGAGAAGAGCTACTCGACTCAAAGACGAGAGGAAGCGAGTGAAAAGGAAGGATAGGGGGGGGAGGGAAGATGACTATCTAAAGCCGATAGTCCAGTAGGTCCTTGTAAGGCGAGTGGAAGGAAGTGACTCGACCGATAGGTTGAGGAAGTCGGGCAGGTCTGGAGGTAGTGCCTCCTAAGAGATATGATAACTGCACCATTCAAGATCAATGCTTGCATCCGGAGATAGATGGGCGAAAGATGGACGAAAGCCCTTGAAAGTGGAACTGATTCTTATCTGGTTGTTCAAAGCCTGCCTACTTTTGATGACATGAGATTCAAGACCCCCCTTAAATAAAGTAAAGGCAGCTGCTCCCGATTTCCTTGATCCTTCATCTGGCTGGGCTGTCGATAGAGTAAGCTGGATGTGCTAGTCGATCTTGTAACCCACGAAAGCTCAAGAAAGAGAATGTCCTCTCAAGGCCGGTCTTTCAACCGCCTCCTTGAAAAATCACCTGACATTCCTCTAGTTAATCTGTCGCGGGGTAGGGGGGTCCCTCTCTAGTTCAGAACCTTTCTTCCAAAGCCTCCCCCGATTCTACTTTTGGCAGGCCATGGTGCGGATAAAAGCTTGTGGGTTTTCTCCTGCTTATTCATTAGGGCGAGTGGATGTCAAGGGGGGGGGGATCATAGTCTTTCAACTCATCTGGAATATCACGGAGCAGCTTCGTGTCCCTGTTCCGGTCCCCGATGCTGCCCCGTCATCAGTAGCTAAAACCAAGGTCGGCCCTTCCCCATAAGGCCCCGGAAGTTGTATCTTATCGAGTGGACTTATCAGCATCACGCTTCAAAAAAAAGTGTCCAACTCTGCGCGTGACTCGCATTGGCAACTTTATCCCACCCTACATCAGCCGGTGTGTGTGAGCTTCGCTCCTTATAGCTATAGCTCTACACCGCCGCCGGCCACTTTCGTTCCTCTACCGTATCCATTGATGGGATTTCTTCTCGACTGGCGTATTACGCACTCGGGCCAATCTACTACACGCTAATAATGGTCTTTTGGATTTAATATCCTACAAAAATGGAAAGTGGTTGGCCGTTCGATCGAGTCCATCCCTTGAAGTCGTACCCTCCCAGGATGCATGAGTCTTCCGCCGATTGACAGAAATGCCGATTAAGCAATTCCCCCCATCCCGATAAAGGGAGTCACCCGTGATTCGATAGTTCCATTTTCCGCTGATGCAGGCCGATTGGGATCCCAGCAGTCAAACCACTGTCTTCGTTCCTCACCCTCCTTCCAATCAAATCTATTCTAAGGTGCCCGGAGGCAGGGGAAACAAAGGAGGGATTGATCGACCAACTTGAACAGATCCATAACCTGGTTCCATCTGTCCTGAATGAGGGAATTAAGGCGGGTATAGTCGAACTGGTTGATTCTAAGGTGGGTGATAAGCAGCTGTATCCGTATCAAGCCTACCATCTCTTCTCACGAAAGTCTTTCCATCCCGTCTCCGAAAGTTTTGAAATATCTGTGGCCCTGCTTCAAAGCCCATCTACACACTCCAGCTGCCTCCTTTTGAGCTAGTCAAGCAGGCGTTGAACACGGACTGAGACTCTCCCGCCCCTTCGACAGCAATTCCTGCACTTGACGTCGGGTCTCCTCATTTTCAAATGGGGATAAGCGAGAAGCCGCTTTGCAGGGTAGACTCACTCCTACCTGCAACTAAATCTGCTTCTATATCCTCCTCTTATCTTAGGGGGTAATCAAGCCGGAAGAGTGTTGCAGAAAGATCTGCACTTCCCTTTTACAACATAGGAGGGAGGGGGCCTCCGATCCTCTTTCGTGTGCAACGGTTAAGAGTGGAAAACCGCTCCTCTAACTTGAGTGGCTTGACGCTCCTATGACAGTCCTAGTTGGAACTCGTACCCCCCCTCGCTATCTATCGTCAGTTATTGTCCCAGGCGAGGAACTGCTTGTATCAGACCTGATTCTCGCGCAGCAAGATCTTTTGTGAGTGCCCTTCCTTTGGGGCTTGAGGCTCATCTCACGATGTTCATCTTGTCTGATTGTTTTTGTCTTGGTTGGTACGCTCCCCCTTGTGAAAGAAGTCCTCTATCTGCACACTAACCTGGGATACTTTCACCCAGTTTTTCCCTTGATGCTTCTAAGCCGCTTTGAATTGGCCTGTGCCCGTTGATGAATCATCAATCCATTCAGCCGTCACGTCAGCCGAGAAGACGGACTTGCTGGTATCGTCAAATAGAGTATAGAATCCTTCTTCCGCTCTAGTGGCGGGTTTCTCTTTTCATTAAGTAGCCCCTCATTCACCTCGTACACTGAGTCAAGCAACTTCTCCTTTTCTGTCATGAAGAGGAAGTGAGATGATGACAATGCGGCTGGGAAAAATCCATATCAATCCATTTCTTCTATAAGAGAATTGGATCCCGACCCAGACCTAAGAAATGAAATTAGATGCCGATTTCATTCCAGTAGTACCCGTTGCTTCTTTTGTTGGGTTGGTTGGAGTGCTTTAATCAGACTTGACCGAGTAGATCATGTTGGGATCTTCACCATGAATGATCCTCCGGGCGAAGCATCTCATGGCACACCATTGATCAATAAGACAGGAGAAATAGAATATACAGGGATAACCCCCATTCCTATCAGCGTGAAATGACATTCATTCAATCAGTCCTCTCCTCCGCTCTCTCTGTCCCTGGCTTCTACTTTCACATACCTTCTGGCCTCAGTCGTTGACTTTGCCCCTTCCGCTCCTCCATTTAACAAGCAATTTAGTGGTTGTTCGCTCCTGAACGAAGCTATTGGGACAGCGGCTTTGATAGCGCTTTCTCAATGAGAGAGATCATATCGTGGTAGAGCTCCTATCCGTGCTTTGACAAATCCCTCTCTGGCGTCATCTACTGGCTGACTGCACACTGCCTTCTGCCTGACTATGGCTTTTAGAAAGCAAGATCCCTCCGTTTATCACTCTATAGAAAGAACATCCCATACAGAGTCTTTCAACTAACAACTAAGCTATTCGAGCCTTCAACTCAGCTCTCATCGATAGAGCCCCTGTCTCTTTGATTCTTGTATACAAGTCTGGTAGTCAATTGTTCTAGCAAGGATGGGCTAGTTGCCTACTCTCGCCTAACCCGCCCCTTTGACTGATGATCAATATGACAAAAGTAATCTATCTTGATCCTTATATGATATGACGCAATTCATAGATTTGGGCAAGTCAGAGTGAAATCAAAGTCAAGTTATTGGCGATCATACCTACTCAATGAGAATGCTCTCAAGTCCAGTCAATGTCTTTTTGATGATACGATTCTCAGGTGCGAACTCAAATAAGGGGGGGCCCCACCAGTCATAGTGTTCACTCTTCCCCATAAGAATAAGAACTCAATTCCTGGGGTTTTTTCTTCCTTAGTAGCTTTGACAACATTCGTGTGTGAGCCCTCATCTCATGCTCCTACTACCTCTTAACTTCAAGTGGGAGTGATGGACGAGTGAAGATCGCCAGCTCTTTCTTCCCCGTGAATTGACTTCAACTTAAATCGGACGGACCGGCTTCTCCCTTTGAGCATAGCATGCTTTTGGGGAGTAAGTCACTTAATATAGTATATGATGTGATAATCGATTCTTACATCACATCAAAATAGCATGTCTATATACTTATCTACAGGCAGTTCCTATTTTTTACCTTCCATTCATTTTTAAAGAGAAGGTTTCCTCTCACCTAAAGAATGGATCAGAGAACGACGGCCTACGCATTGCAGCCACAACATTACTGGGCAAACTAGTATAGATTTCGGAAACTCCGGATCCCCCTAGTTGAAGACTATCGCCCACAATTAGAACCATCTAAAATAACGTATATGATGGATCCATTACGAATGTATCGTCCCAGAAGACCATCACTCTGGTTTCACTGATCGAGCAACGCGGTTATTTCGCGGACCTTTCTGTTCCTAGTTAAAGTGTAGGCCTTTTGGACTTAAGCTGGGATTTGGTATTTCGAAGGCCCCAGCCCCAGGTGTTACTATCATTTCTAGGCATCGTCTGTACTTAACAGTTCCCTTTAGTGTAGTTTATCGGAGATATCTGGATTATTTTTTTAATAAAAAAAAGAAGAGTCTGGGACGAAAGAGAAGAAAAAAGGTAGTTTACTTGCTTAGTGCTTGTGCGCTAAGGGAAGAAAGATCGAAAAGTCGAAACTTTCGAAAGCGCACTCACTCTTCTCAAAATCTCTTAAGAGAAGAAAGATCTACGCTACGAAAAGGAGCGAGCGGAGAGAGCATAAAGAGCTTACTTATAAGGTACGAGCTTAGAGCCTTGCGTCACTCTGGTATGCTAATCACTTCGTTGTACGACTCTGGAACGGTAGTCGCTTAGTGCGACAGCACTATGGGATGCAAAGAAGCTTCGTCACCCTTCTTTAGTTGCTTCTACTTTTTTCATCGAGATTGGGTTGGTGTTCAGTGTACTTTATTAATAGTATGTATTGTATGAAGGCTGAAGGCTCTAGTGGGCGTACTGTTTTACCTAGTGGGCGTACTGTTTTACCTGTCCAAGCATTGCAAGCAAATGGTTTTTGAAAAGCGCTAGAAATCGTGGTCAACATTTTTCCAGTGCTTCAGCGGGGGTTGACGGTATACTGAAACTCATGTCGTACAGCCAAGTAGAAAAGCAGCGAAACATAAATTATCGTAGCTTTGAAAAGAGAAAAGTGTTTTCTTTATTCGTGGAAGGTTCATGGAAAAGGGGTGCTTCGGATCGGGAGTAATCACTAGTGATAGGGCAAAAATCGGGGGAGAGTTTATACGGGAAGAGATCAACATGTTTTCTCCTTTTTTCATACTCAGGGTGCTCAGTGCTATAATAACCATTTCTTTTTCTTTTCTAGGGGCGGAGGGCCTCACTCCAGTGTCCACCCGTTCTTTTTTGTGTCTTTTGTTTGTTTTAATCACTTTCATCCTTATTTATCGAATAAGAGTTTCGATGGGTCAAAATTGTTATATTCTGTTCTTCTTTATTCTCTTTCTCATTGCGGGGGTGGGTGCTTGGTTTCGATCTTATTTTTTTTATTTGATTCCGAGCGCTTTCGCTTTATTTTTTCACAGCGCGAACCCTAACGAGGGCCAAGAAAAGAGTCTTTCTCTTCCGGGCCCTTCTTCCGGCCCACCGGCCCCCAATAATGTAGAGGACCCCTTCGACATCGCTGTTTTGTTGGAAAGCTGGCCAACAACAACGGGCAGCGGGTCAGCAGAAACGGGCACGTCGGTGAATCAGCCGGAAGAAGGACGCGTGCCGCCTGCTAATGCTCCCCGGGGGGACGAAGCAGGTCCATCGAATCAGCCCCCACAAGGGGTTCCCTACCCATATGACCCGGGGGAAGTGATAGGGGGGGATTCGGTCCTCTCTATCGAGCTTCGGCTTTTAGCCGCCAAAACCGCGCCTTCCTCCCTAGATATATACCTCGCCCGGATCAACGCCGAAGACCTGTTCGAGGTCAAGGTAGAAATTATCAAACTCATGGCGGGCCTTGACCCAACGGGAGATTGGCTGGGGCGGGGAGCTCGGGCCCTGGATAATCCGAGAACCGCCACGGGGGAAGAGTCCTTAGAAAGGCTACATTCCTTTTTGGACGATCTTCATCAGGGCGGAAAAAGATCCGAGACTTTCCTAC